CCAACGTTTATTGGAAAAAGCAACCCCAAAGATTTGGGACCAAAAGCGGTTAGCGGTGACCATTGAATAAGTCTCTTCGGCTTGGGTTGGGTTAAAAGCACGGAATGTATTTGCACCGTCACCATCTTCAAATAAAGTATTTTCTACGGTAGCACCATGAATAGCACATAGCAGAGCGGCACCTAATACCCCGGCAACTCCCATCATATGAAATGGGTTCAACGTCCAATTATGAAACCCTTGGAAGAAGAGGATGAATCGAAATATAGCTGCTACGCCAAAACTGGGTGCAAAGAACCAACCAGACTGACCTAATGGATAAATCAGGAATACAGAAACAAAAACAGCAATTGGACCAGAGAATGCGATTGCATTATAAGGTCGCAATTGAACGGATCGAGCAAGCTCGAATTGACGTAACATGAAACCTATTAGTCCGAAAGCACCATGGAGAGCAACAAAAGTCCACAGACCGCCTAATTGACACCAACGAGTGAAATCCCCTTGTGCTTCAGGGCCCCATAGTAACAACAAAGAATGTGCTAAACTATTCGCGGGGGTAGAAACTGCAGCGGTTAAGAAATTGCAACCTTCCAAATAGGAACTGGCTAATCCATGGGTATACCATGAAGTTACAAAAGTTGTACCTGTGAACCAACCTCCTAAAGCGAAATAAGCACAAGGAAAGAGCAATAGGCCGGACCAACCCACAAAAACGAAACGGTCCCTCCGTAACCAATCATCCATAATATCAAATAAATCTTTTTCTTCTTTGGTAAATCTACCAAGGGCTATAGTCATAGTGATCCTCCTATTCAACTACTTCAACCATTTACGAACACCTCATATAATTTTCAGGGCATATGAATAGTTCGAGTATTTATGGACAAGTTCTCGATCAATGCCCCTTACAACGGGTTTCGAAGATACAAATTATTAACATTTTTTTCTATTGGGCCACAAAACGATCTAGGTCAAATCTATGAACTTAATTCGATTAGTCCTTACTATATAACTATTTGAACCAGAATTATTCTATCCTATTTCTATCCTATAACTAATATTACAGAGCATATCTTTATAAGGGAAAGGGATCAAAGCAAAAAAATCCCCATTTTTCCACGACCCTAAATTAAATATTAAATAATGCTAAAATTAAATATTAAATAATGCTAAATTAAATATTAAATAATGATAGGCTGGAAATAAAGCCCCCTTTTTTTCGCATTTGTTCTCTATTGCATTGGCGGAACAGCAAAACAATATCTGATTCTGAAATCAAGGAAGGAGATTGAAAATACATTTTGAAATCAACTTAAACTTATTTATTTATATATATGTTAAACTTATTTATTTACTTATTTATTTATATATATGTTAAACTTATTTATTTATATATATGTTATATATGTAATATGTAGTGTAGCGGAAAAGAGTAGCGATTTCTTTGTTTTCTTTGTGTAGAGCATTCAGTCAGTAACAAGAAGATGAAATTAAGAAATATCGATCAATTTTTGCTTTGCGTGGTCAAAGAAAAACCCACAATAGCAATATCTATATGAAGTAATATATATTATATGCTGTGTATGTATTATGTATGATATATAATATATATATGATATAGAATATATAGAATTTAAATATCAGAATAGCTGACATAGTCATGATTCAATGGGTCAGATCCACTTACTTTTTCTTTATTTATAATTTTATAGTGGGTTTGTTTTATAGGAACACTGGAAAAGCAGGAATACTTTAGTTTAACGATTAACAAAACAATTTGATATCTAGAATATTTATGTATCAAGTCAAGACAAAATGAATAATGAGATATGAAGAAAGAGGGTTACTATGTCACTACGGAATAGACTCTCCCTAATAAAGACAATTAGTCATTATTAAAATGAATAAATTTCAACTTTATAACTATGACCCATAATATATAAATAATATAATGAGAATTCATTATAATGGTGGTTATCTTTTTTTTTTTTTTACTATTAACAATGGAAAACAAATAGTAAGACTTGAGTTTGGTGAAAAGCCCTTTATCGGATTTGAACCGATGACTTACGCCTTACCATGGCGTTACTCTACCACTGAGTTAAAAGGGCCTGGTTATTAAATTTAAAAATTAAATAATTTTATTTTATTATGAGTCTACTGCATATATTATCTATTATCTATATAATATATATTTATCTATATAATATATATATTATTATATAGATATAATAGACATATCTATACATAACGCATAAGAACTCATTATCAACTAAGATATTTTCTTCAATCATGTGTCATGTTATGAGGGGATTCATACCCCGAGCCAAATTCCATAAAAAAAATGTCTATCGTTTTTGAATTTTTTGGGTTAGTATGAGATAGTGATAGGCATATCTCATCTTTTCTGTCGGCTCAAGCACTACTCTAACTGAGGGAATCCTATACTCTAATTTTGTTTCATTAATCTATTATATAATATTATGTTATGAATAGCATGGAGGGGTAATGCATTTATCAACCATCAAATAAAATTTTTATTCTATTATCTATTAATATTAAATTCTAGTTAAATCACAACTATAAACTATATCAATAATAATATAAGAATATGATAATAATATGCATTGCATAATAATATATATGTATGTATATTTATACACATAATATATATGTGTATATAATATATATATTATGTATATTTATATGTATGTATATTTATAACAATAATATGCTATACATTGTATTTGTACTATAAAAGATATTATATTATCTATTGCATTGTATATTAATATATTATATATGGATATATTTATGTAGATTTATGGATATATTTATGTAGATTAAGAATTTAAATTCTTAAGTAGAAAACTATTTTGATCTAGATTATATAATCTATTATAATTAGATTTTGTTATATTGTATATTGACAATACCAAAAACTGATCATACTATCAGCATAGTATGCTGATGGTCGGGCGGATATGCCCCCATCGTCTAGCGGTTCAGGACATCTCTCTTTCAAGGAGGCAGCGGGGATTCGACTTCCCCTGGGGGTAGGGTACTACGAAAGGAAGTTGATGATGGATTATCACTAAACCTAGAATTAATTCTTCCTGGGTCGATGCCCGAGCGGTTAATGGGGGCGGACTGTAAATTCGTTGGCAATATGTCTACGCTGGTTCAAATCCAGCTCGGCCCAATAATTCGCCGCTCCATTGAATATGATTTAACCATTTTAATTTGTCTTCCAGAAATAGAAATGCCTTATCCGTAGAAATAAAGATCAACTGTTTTTTTGATCTATCCATACTATAACTATATTTTATTTTTATCATTAAGAATTTCATTATTATTATTTTTTTTGCAATAAAAAACCATATGATATCAGTATATAATTTTTGTCTCTGTTACAACACGACGAATAGAATATTCTTATGAAACCATAAAGAATATGTATGCCATAACCTCGCTGGGATTGTAGTTCAATTGGTCAGAGCACCGCCCTGTCAAGGCGGAAGCTGCGGGTTCGAGCCCCGTCAGTCCCGAACTAGGATCCGATGGATTTATCAATTCATCTCCCACTTTTTACAGAAAAGTGGGACAGGAAGCAAGATCTAATCTTTTGTTTTTTGTTTCACATTGATATTTTGATATTTATCATCAGACAAATGAAATGCGGAAATTTCCATTTTTTACACTACAGATAGTAATACTTAAGTAAGTATAAGGAAGAAGGTAGGTTATAGAAAAAAAAGAATGGAAAAGGACGAAAGGATTCTATATTGGAATTGGATTAAAAATTCCATTTTTAATTTAGTATGGATAAAAGGTCTTCCTATGTTATATTATTAAATTCTCGACAATTAATTGATTTGATAGATTAGATATATTGTTATTCATAATATTTTTATCCGTTTGGCATCATCAGGATACAATTAACCTATTGAATTTACAGAAGTTAAAATTTATCATCTCTATGGGATTAGATCCCGAGTTATTGCGAAACAAAAAAATAAGATTATGGAAGTCAATATTCTCGCATTTATTGCTACTGCACTGTTTATTCTAGTTCCTACTGCTTTTTTACTTATCATTTATGTAAAAACAGCCAGTCAAAATAATTGACTTTAATCAAACTCGAATTATTAGTTCTTGTCAATAATTGAAGATAATGATGAGATAGTGTGTAGAAAGAACTATAGATATAGATATTTATATTATATTTCTACACACTATCCGATATTATATACAGATTTACATTTACAGTATAATATAGGCTTTCTTTACTTTATATAATTTTTACTTTATATAATATAAATATATATCAATTTACAATTATGGTAGTGCTTCTAGAGTCCACTCCTCCCCCATACTACGAGCGAAAGGGAAAATGTAAAGACTACCATTAAAGCAGCCCAAGCGAGACTTACTATATCCATGTAAATTATGTCTCCTATCTCTATCAAGGAATTATTCCACTATGATTATTGATCAATAATCATAGTGGAATCAACGTAAAAGAGTCAAAATGGGATTCTGATTTAAAGCGATTGATTAACCAAATCCAATGAAGCTAATCGTAACAAATTCTCTATTATTGTATAGGATTTTCGGTAGAAGCGAGCAATAAGTACGATACATACACCCTTTTCCTTTCTTTAGACGATTTTGAAGATATCAATATAAAATTTGAAGATATCAATATAAAAGGAGTTCTTCTAATGTACTAATGTAAAAGATGTAGAAATAATAAGACCTATTGTTTCTTTTGTTACCTTTTGTATAAGCAAAAGAGATAAATTATATATATAGATATAAAAGATATAAAAAAATCTCTATACTATAAAGACAGATAACTATCTTAATAGGACCTCCATTTCCTAATTTATTTGATTCAATGGATGAATTAAAGAATTAAATAAATGAACCGAACCCATTATTAATATTAAATTAATAATTAATAAGTGCAGCAACCTTCACTTCATCCACTTCCTCCTATTGGATTGGTACGGGGTGGGTCCACCATATGCTGAGAAAAAAAGACAGTCTTTTTTTGTCTTTTCTAAAACTTACGGATTCTAAAGGTCAAGTTAAAGTATTGACATACCTAGTTCTTTGCGTCTGCTTCTGCGAAGCAAGAATTAGCCAAGTTGAATTAGCAGAATAATAATAATAGATTCCAATTTGTCAATCAGGCGACACCCAGATTTGAACTGGGGATAAAGGATTTGCAGTCCCCCGCCTTACCACTTGGCCATGTCGCCAAATCCGATCCAAAATAAAATATGGATTAAAATATTATTTATACTCTATTACTAAATTAATAATTATTTACTTTTTTTATCTGGAATCCCATTGTACTTAATCCCTTTCCAAATATGAATCCCTTTTTTTCTTTCAAAGAAAAAAAGGAGTTTGCAGTAACCATTTACCTAATTTACTTTGAATTATTGAACTCAATTTGTATCTTGTTTTTCCTTAATCTTAATAGCATAAGAAAAGCAAATAGATTTATGACTAATTAGTATCAATTATTTTCAATCTCAATTTTGAATTATAACACTATATATGTGTATATGTAAACCCTAAAACAGAAATTGTTACACAGAACAGAGGATCTCTCTTATTTTATGCCCATATTCCTATAGAGAATCAGTGTGTTTAAATTTTTAATTCTCATATATTTTAATTCTCATATATATAGAATGGGAAAGGAAAGTGGATTGAACCCTGAATCCATATAGTGATTTTTTTTATTCCATCTGATCATATTATCATAATAATAGGGATAAATTGGATCCATTTTGATATTCTATTCTATACAAAGACAAAGACTCCATAAGTGTAATGTAAGTATTAAGTAGCATAATCTTTGTTTTTTCAGGAATGTTTTATTAATTCATTCCATTTATACCTGTCGCAAATTTTAACTTGCGTCGAAAATACTCTTTATTCTTACGTCTCGTTTCCGTTCATACATATGAAATAGAGATATGGAGTTGGTTAAAATTTCATGTGATTCAGTAAACAGAATAGACATTCCATTATTGGCTCACTCTTCATCGAACTAACCTAATCATACGAGTCGATTTAGCAATGATGGAATTTTTTCGATAAAGAGGAAACTTAAGATTAAGATGCTTCGGAAGAAAAATGAGGGAATGTCCACAATACCTGGATTTAATCAGATACAATTTGAGGGATTTTGTAGGTTCATTAATCAGGGCTTGACGGAAGAATTTCATAAGTTTCCAAAAATTGAAGATACAGATCAAGAAATTGAATTTCAATTATTTGTGGAAAGATATCAATTGGTAGAACCCTTGATAAAAGAAAGAGAGTCTGTATATGAATCACTCACATATTCTTCTGAATTATATGTACCCGCGGGATTAATTTGGAAAAGTGGTAGAAATATACAAGAACAGACTGTTTTTATTGGAAACATTCCCCTAATGAATTCCCTGGGCACCTCTATAGTAAATGGAATATACAGAATTGTAATCAATCAAATATTGCAAAGTCCCGGTATTTACTATCGTTCCGAATTGGACCATAACGGAATTTCTATCTATACCAGTACTATAATATCAGATTGGGGAGGGAGATTAGAATTAGAAATTGATAGAAAAGCAAGAATATGGGCTCGCGTGAGTAGGAAACAAAAAATATCTATTCTAGTTCTATCATCGGCTATGGGTTCAAATCTAAAAGAAATTCTAGATAATGTTTGTTATCCCGAAATTTTCTTGTCTTTCTTGAATGATAAGGAAAAAAAAAAGATTGGGTCAAAAGAAAATGCAATTTTGGAGTTTTATCAACAATTCGCTTGTATAGGCGGGGATCCGGTATTTTCTGAGTCCTTATGTAAGGAATTACAAAAGAAATTTTTTCAACAAAGATGTGAATTAGGAAGGATTGGTCGACGAAATATGAACTGGAGATTAAATCTTGATATACCTCAGAACAATACATTTTTGTTACCACGAGATATATTGGCTGCTGCGGATCATTTGATCGGAATGAAATTTGGAATGGGTATACTTGACGATATGAATCACTTGAAAAATAAGCGTGTTCGTTCTGTAGCAGATCTGTTACAGGATCAATTCGGATTGGCTCTTGTTCGTTTAGAAAATGCGGTTCGAGGAACTATATGTGGGGCAATTCGGCATAAATTGATACCGACTCCTCAAAATTTGATAACTTCGACTTCATTAACAACCACTTATGAATCTTTTTTTGGCTTACATCCCTTATCTCAAGTTTTGGATCGAACTAATCCATTGACACAAATCGTTCATGGGCGAAAATTGAGTTATTTAGGTCCTGGAGGATTGACAGGGCGAACTGCTAATTTTCGGATACGAGATATTCATCCTAGCCACTATGGGCGTATTTGCCCAATTGATACGTCCGAAGGAATCAATGTTGGTCTTATTGGATCCTTAGCTATTCATGTGAGGATTGGTCATTGGGGGTCCATAGATAGTCCATTTTTTGAAATATCATCAAAAGAAACACAGATGGTTTATTTATCCCCAAGTAGAGATGAATATTATATGGTAGCAGCAGGAAATTCTTTGGCCTTGAATCGAGGTATTCAAGAGGAGCAAGTTGTTCCAGCTCGATATCGCCAAGAATTCCTGACTATTGCATGGGAACAGATTCATCTTAGAAGCATTTTTCCCTTCCAATATTTTTCTATTGGAGCTTCCCTTATTCCTTTTATCGAGCATAATGATGCAAATCGGGCTTTAATGAGTTCTAATATGCAACGCCAAGCGGTTCCCCTTTCTCGGCCCGAGAAGTGCATTGTTGGAACTGGGCTAGAACGCCAAACGGCTCTGGATTCGGGACTTTCCACTATAGCTGACCACGAGGGAAAGATCGTTTATACTGATACTCACAAGATTGTTTTTACAAGTAATGGGGACACTATAAGCATTCCATTAGTTATCTATCAACGTTCCAACAAAAATACTTGTATGCATCAAAAAACTCAGGTTCAACAGGGTAAATGTATTAAAAAAGGACAAATTTTAGCAGATGGTGCGGCTACAGTTGGGGGAGAACTCGCTTTAGGCAAAAACGTATTAGTAGCTTATATGCCGTGGGAAGGTTACAATTCTGAAGATGCAGTACTAATTAGCGAACGTCTGGTATATGAAGATATTTATACTTCTTTTCATATCCGAAAATATGAAATTAAGACTCATGTGACAAGCCAAGGCCCTGAAAGAATTACTAAAGAAATACCACATTTAGAGGCTAATTTACTTCGCAATTTAGATAGAAATGGAGTTGTGAGGCTTGGATCCTGGATAGAAGCAGGTGATATTCTAGTAGGGAAATTAACGCCTCAGACAGCGAACGAATCGTCGTATGCCCCAGAGGATAGATTATTACGAGCCATACTTGGCATTCAAGTATCCACGGCAAAAGAAACTTCTCTAAAACTACCTATAGGCGGAAGGGGCCGAGTTATTGATGTGAGATGGATCCAGAAAAGGGGGAGTTCCAGTTATAATCCGGAAATGATTCGTGTATATATTTCACAAAAACGTGAAATCAAAGTAGGTGATAAAGTAGCTGGAAGACATGGGAATAAAGGTATCATTTCAAAAATTTTGCCTAGACAAGATATGCCCTATTTGCAAGATGGAACACCTGTTGATATGGTTTTTAACCCATTAGGAGTCCCCTCACGAATGAATGTGGGACAGATATTTGAATGCTCGCTTGGGTTCGCAGGGGATCTGCTAAAGAGACATTATAGAGTAGCACCTTTTGATGAGAGATATGAGCAAGAGGCTTCGAGAAAACTAGTGTTTCCTGAATTATATGAAGCCAGTAAGCAAACAAAAAAACCATGGGTATTTGAACCCGAGTACCCGGGAAAAAGCAAAATATTTGATGGAAGAACAGGAGATCCTTTTGAACAACCTGTTCTAATAGGAAAGTCCTATATCCTAAAATTAATTCATCAAGTTGATGATAAAATCCATGGGCGTTCCAGTGGCCCTTACGCACTTGTTACACAGCAACCTCTTAGAGGAAGGGCCAAGCAAGGAGGACAACGAGTAGGAGAAATGGAAGTTTGGGCTCTAGAGGGATTTGGTGTTGCTCATATTTTACAAGAGATGCTTACTTATAAATCTGATCATATCAGAGCTCGTCAAGAAGTACTTGGTGCTACAATCATAGGAGGAACAGTACCTAATCCCGAGGATGCTCCAGAATCTTTTCGATTGCTCGTTCGAGAACTACGATCTTTGGCTCTGGAACTGAACCATTTCCTTGTATCTGAGAAGAACTTCCAGATTAATAGGAAGGAAGCTTGATCTGAATGAATCATATTTGCTATTCTATGATTGATCGGTATAAACATCAACAACTTCGAATTGGACTAGTGTCTCCTCAACAAATAAGGGCTTGGGCCAACAAAATCTTACCTAATGGAGAGATAGTTGGAGAGGTGACAAAGCCCTATACTTTTCATTACAAAACCAATAAACCAGAAAAGGATGGATTGTTTTGTGAAAGAATCTTCGGGCCTATAAAAAGTGGAATTTGTTCTTGTGGAAATTATCGAGTAATCGGAGCTGAGAACGAAGACTCGAAATTTTGTGAACAATGTGGAGTGGAATTTATTGATTCTCGGATACGAAGATATAAAATGGGATATATCAAGCTCGCATGTCCAGTGACTCATGTGTGGTATTTGAAACGTCTTCCTAGTTATATCGCGAATCTTTTAGATAAACCCCTTAAGGAATTAGAAGGCCTAGTATACTGCGATGTGTGATTTGATCGAAATTTTCATTTTACAGATTTGGAATGATAAACTGTCATCCCATTCAATCTGATTGGGATGCCCCTGACTCTGACATGTGTCTTGGGAGGAGTAACATGAAGCTCAGAATTATGGGTGTAGTCAATACTTCCAAATTAAAGGGGAATGGATCCATGGTCGACTCCGTAACAGATGAAG